TCGTTAGCGAAATCCCTTTCTACAGGGAATTCAAAAAGTTTTTTTGTGCGACAAATAACAAATAGGTAATCAAGCGTTGTAGAATTGATCTTACTCGATGAATTGGATAATGCAATTTATAATATAAGATGAATAATTTACATTAACTAAAACGAATGTTTTGAACTAACCAATATGAACCAATATGAAATGGAACTCACTGCTGTGGCATGTAGAATAAAAATTCTTCTGTCTACTGGATTCTAAAAACAGTCCTTATTTTTTTTGTTTTATTTGAAAACAAAAACAAAATAAGCACAAGATACAAACTTCCATTTTTCTTTTTATTAGGTTTTTGTCATTTCAGGGATGGGGATTGTCATTTTCCCCATCGATTCACTTTTCACAATAAGAAAAGTTTTCTTTATTTTTTTTTTTTTCTGAATCACTATTCCTTGAATCACTATATATATCCCCACTTTCGACCCAATCCATAAAAGCCTTTGTATCCAGTTAGGTCGAATTTATGTCCGAAGAATGCGTCAATTTTGTATGATTCAAAATGAAATCTATGTTTGGACTGGAGGATTGATCAAGATATATATATCTTTATAACTTTATATTTATTTAGAAATCTCTTTTTGGAAGTACAGTACAATTCTGATAGAAATTGAAATTCTTTTGTTATATGATATGTCCAACCAAAGATCTACGAAGATTGAATGGGTTTGCTAAATCCTAACATAAATTATGTATACAATAAGAATCCTAGTTATTAATAAAGTTTTGATACAAAGCTATCCAAAAAAATATTTTTTTTTATCCATGAAATCAGATAAATGAGAAATGAATCATTACAAAATGCAAATAAGATAGACAAAGGACAATTTTGAGTTCTATGCCTGGATTGAGGACAGAACTATATAGTTCTAGTTACAATTATTTGAATTGACTCTTTCAATGTCGACGATTTTATATGGATGTGCTATTATGATTTCGAGTAAGCCGCTATGGTGAAATCGGTAGACACGCTGCTCTTAGGAAGCAGTGCTAGAGCATCTCGGTTCGAGTCCGAGTAGCGGCATCTTCTAAAAGAGATACAATAAGTTCTATAATGAATTCAATTCCGGATTTCCATTCCGTAATTGAGAATTTAAAGACCCTCCTTAGGATTTTTTTATGATATTTTCGACCTTAGAACATATATTAACTCACATCTCTTTTTCGATCGTTTCAATTGTAATTACGATTCATTTGATAACCTTATTAGTCGATGAAATCGTAGGGCTATCGGATTCGTCAGAAAAAGGCATGATATCCACTTGTTTATGTATAACAGGATTATTAGTTACTCGTTGGATTTATTCGGGGCATTTACCATTAAGTAATTTATATGAATCATTAATCTTCCTTTCATGGAGTTTCTCCATTATTCATATGATTCCGTATTTTAAAAACCATAAAAATCATTTAAGCGCAATAACCGCACCAAGTGCTATTTTTACCCAGGGCTTTGCCACTTCGGGTTTTTTAACCGAAATGCATCAATCCGCAATATTAGTACCCGCTCTCCAATCCCAGTGGTTAATGATGCATGTAAGTATGATGGTATTGAGCTATGCAGCTCTTTTATGTGGATCATTATTATCAGTAGCTCTTCTAGTCATTACATTTCGAAAAAACATAGAGATTTTTTGGAAAAGCAATCATTTATTAATTGGGTTATTTTCCTTTGGTAAGATCCAATACATGAATAAAAGAAGCAATGTTTTAAAAAACATTGCTTTTCTTTCCGTTAGAAATTATCGTAGATATCAATTGATTCAGCAATTAGATCATTGGAGTTATCGTGTTATTAGTCTAGGGTTTATTTTTTTAACCATAGGTATTCTTTCGGGAGCAGTATGGGCTAATGAGGCATGGGGATCGTATTGGAATTGGGACCCTAAGGAAACTTGGGCATTTATTACTTGGACCATATTCGCGATTTATTTACATACTCGAACAAATCAAAATTGGCAAGGTGCAGATTCTGCAATTGTGGCTTCTATGGGATTTATTATAATTTGGATATGCTATTTTGGGGTCAATCTATTAGGAATAGGGCTACATAGTTATGGTTCATTCACACTAACATCTAATTGAAGAAACGACCTGACAAATATAATACATAGAAAGAACATATATAAAAAAAAACTTTTTGTATGTTTTTGAGAACCGTTTGAATCAAGTAGTGTAGTGATTCAAACGGTTCTCAAAAAAAAAACACCAAACATATCTGAAATTACAATTCAGTTCATATTTTTACTTAAGAAAAGTTAAAATAAGATCCCCTTTGTATTTTTCATTATACAACGAAGTCTTTTTGAAATCACAAGATTCTTTTATATCTTATTTATAATTCATAAAAACTATCTATAAAAGTAATTAGATAGAATAGCTTCGACCTTGTCAACTGATAGTGAGAGAACGAAATCCGGATAAATACCAATACCTATTACGGGTAGAAAGATAGAGATCG